CGAGACCAGAGCAAGAACCGTGACTGATTCACCTGCTCCTTTCTAGTCCAAAAGATCGAATCTGGGAACACACAAAAGACCTTTGAGAATCCCAAGCGAATAGAAAAAACTCCTACGTGTCTCACGTTCCAAAGTAGTTAGGCTTTGCGTAGAAGTCGGTCTTCTCAAGGCCCCATGGCTATGTATGGATCCCTAGCAGGAAGCTTTCGCTTCTTGAATCTATATAAGGATAAGGATATAATCCCTATTCAATTTTTTTATTTCTTTTTTATCGGCTTCTCTGTCTCAGTGAAAGTGGGATCACCGAGGCTCCTAAAAGCAGCCGCGATCTTATAGACCACCAGGCCTTTCTAAAGCGTTGAGTCCCGTGCTCGCTTTTCGAAGAATATGGAGTCCGAGTAGACGCCCGCGCTCTAATCCTTACTACAATGAAAGATCTGCTTCATTGCTATGCCCTTCGACAAGGATCTTACCTAACCCGATCTTTCAATGACTGCATAACCGCCTTAACCGCTGGACTTGTGACCGGACCTGTGGACTTCTGTTATGGCATTTTAACTCTTTAGTCAAGATCGGAGAAAGAGCAACCAATCTCTTAAGAGCATGTAAAAAGCCCGTCCGGGTGATCGAGAGATGGATTTTATAGAGGAGTATGGTCATTGAACCCTTTTGATTCGCCAGTAACGGTTCCTTACATCAAGTCAAATAACGCCAGGACCGGTCGATTTAGCACAAGCATAATCCATTAGAACGAGACGGCTCAAATACGTGTTGTGATTGTTCGTGACTGGACACTCAAAAGGCGTTCAGAAACCCTCGTTATTGAGGGCAATGCGTTCTTTTGTTTCACTACCTGACCAGAGGAGAGGGACAACAACGGCTTTCCGGTTCACCAAAAGGCGCAAGGGGAACGATGAATACATGAAGTCTTTCCTTTTCTAAACATAAGGGGATTAGATTCAAAAAGGGTCTAAGAGGCAACCCGCCTACAGAATAAGTAAGCCCGACCGACGAACTGTTCGTCTGTTTGACACCGACGTTAGAATAATGAATCAAGGAAATCCTATCAAATCGTCTGTGCTCACGTGGAAGCTTAATGAAAATAAATTATCGTAGTATAGTAATAGTAACAGTCAACACAGTAGCTGTAACGTGACCAGCGCTTTGTCCTTTATATATATCTATATAATAATAATAAGGCTGCAACTGCGCTGAATGATAAAGCCTTATTCCCATTCAATTTGTGAGGAAAAACCTCACCTACTCTCTTCCAATGAATTCTATTAAGTAGTGACAGGGAGACTGGGTTCCCTGTTCTTAATATAATAGGGCTACCTGTGCCTGCAACAACTGGGTTACCCTTTCTCCTTCTCCTGACAACTGGTTAGCTAGCCGTCCTCCGGATTCCCATCCTGCAGCAACACTTGAAGAACCATGTTACCCTGGATCCCATTCCTTCCCTTGTTTTCCTGTCTTACCCAGCTTCCCTGCTTGCTTTTCTTCTTACAAGGCTATCCGTTTTCCTTCTTACCCCTTGAACCTCCAATCAAGAGACGAAGACCCCGCTCTCCCAGAGCCCTTTCTCTACCTTTCAGATGAAGCTTCCGAGAGTACAAAGGGGTTAACAAAGCTAAGTCATAACTCATTCGCCGGAGGGGGAGTTAGAGGGCTATAACAGTCGCTTAGCTGCCCGCCGTTGGCACCTCGGCAACAGCTTGCCGCCCGGGGGTTTCCTTTCTAAAACTCATTCACTGGCAACAGCCCTTGGATTCCTTCTTACCTCGGAAACAGGCTCCTCGGCAACAGCTGGTTCCCTTTCATACCTCGGCAACTTGAATTCCCTTCTTCTCCCTGTCTTACCTTGCAATCCTGTAACCCTTGAAGACTGCCCCTTTCAGCTTCTTCTTCAATGACAACGGAACGGGTTAGTATATATATTAAGTCGATAACTGCAGTGCCTTAATGCACTCCTTAGAACAGCAATAAGTCATTCTAGCTTACTGGTTGCCCGGCACCGGTTAGCCCTATAGTCCAATAGTGGAGCTGCTCTTACACCGAGTCAATTGAATACCTAGCTTTCAGATGTTGATTCAATGTTGTGCCAGATGTTTGATCTTACTGTGAGTTTGATACGTGGGAAATAAGAGAATAGGTTGCATCGCAACAAAAGCTTGATGAGAGGTAGCTTCATGGAGTGGAATGAGCATCATAATCGATGTGATTTGATTCCATCGGATATGTGTCATAAGAGATGTGATCAGATTCCGACTCCTTGATTCCTTGCTTTCCGCATTTCTCTCTAAGAAAGCTGTGACATCGCACTGGAAGATCCTTGTCAGTTCTCGCTTTCATGAGAATGTCAAGATCAGATTAGGTTCCTGATCCACGCAAGAGTAACACCCGGATAGAATTGGTTCTCTTGGCGGGTTCGACCCCCGCCTATCCTAATCGACGTATTTGCGTCGTAAGAGAAGAGATACTTGACTTTTGAGTGTGATAG